GTATTTTCTTGTTCCTGAATGGGTCTCTTTCATCTTTTTAGGTCTATGCTCTACTCCGGGTAAAGATCTGCCCGATTTGGATTTGCACATATAGGACAAATCTTCCCATCACCATTTCTTTTTGTTATGACTTTACAAATAACAAACAGCAATCATTTATGATACATGTAGTAATCATAGATATATTACCAATTGGGTTTTTTCTAAACGGAGCCTGGATACTTCATTTTTTAGTCCAACCAAAGCCAACCATAAATTATTCTAATTGATAATAGTACTATGAATCTCCCCAAAGAATGCATCTAATTGCACTTCACGCTCCAATTTTTTGATGATTCAATTTCTCTTTCTTGGGCGAAACAGAGGATATCTCGATCGGGGGAGAGAACGGGGAAATCCCATATGACCCAATATATCTGACAAGTCGCACTATACGTCAACCCAAGATGCATCTTCCTCTCCAGGACTGCGGAAAGGTACTTTTGGAACACCAATAGGCATGAATTGAAAGAAAAAAGAACTAAATACTATATTTCACTTTGATGTGGAAACGTAACAATATGGTTTTATTGTCTTTATAATATTGGCTTTATCATATTTATTTTATCCATAAATTAGAAAAATTTAGAAAGAAAGACAAAATAAATAAAGGAAAATTTTTACGAATAAGTCCTTCTAATGATAAACATTTACTCATAGAAAATGGTACCAACCCCCCATTGCGTATTGGTACTTATCGAGTATAGAATAAATCTGCTTCTCTTTGTTCCTACGAACAGAATTATTCCATTATTACAAACAGAATAGAATAAATAGTAACCTAGCCCTTCTTAGGAAATAATCCACCGAACAAGGGAGGTCCATAGGATAGTCATAGTATAGTTTTTTTCAATGCAATAAAGTTACGTAGTGTCTATTTTTCTTTGATAAAGGGGTATTTTCCATGGGTTTGCCTTGGTATCGTGTTCATACCGTTGTATTGAATGATCCCGGCCGGTTGCTTTCCGTTCATATAATGCATACAGCTCTGGTTGCTGGTTGGGCGGGCTCGATGGCTCTGTATGAATTAGCAGTTTTTGATCCTTCTGATCCTGTTCTTGATCCAATGTGGAGACAGGGTATGTTCGTTATTCCCTTCATGACTCGGTTAGGAATAACCAATTCATGGGGAGGTTGGAGTATCACAGGAGGGACTGTAACGAATCCGGGAATTTGGAGTTACGAAGGTGTAGCTGGGGCACATATTGTGTTTTCTGGCTTATGCTTTTTGGCAGCTATCTGGCATTGGGTCTATTGGGATCTAGAAATATTTTGTGATGAACGGACAGGAAAACCTTCTTTGGATTTGCCCAAGATCTTTGGAATTCATTTATTTCTCTCCGGGGTGGCTTGCTTTGGTTTTGGTGCATTTCATGTAACAGGCTTGTATGGTCCCGGAATATGGGTGTCCGATCCTTATGGACTAACGGGAAAAGTACAACCTGTAAATCCGTCGTGGGGCGTGGAAGGGTTTGATCCTTTTGTTCCGGGAGGAATAGCTTCTCATCATATTGCAGCAGGTACATTGGGCATATTAGCGGGTTTATTCCATCTTAGCGTCCGACCGCCACAACGTCTATACAAAGGATTGCGTATGGGAAATATTGAAACCGTACTTTCCAGTAGTATCGCAGCTGTCTTTTTTGCAGCTTTTGTTGTTGCTGGAACTATGTGGTATGGTTCAGCAACTACCCCCATCGAATTATTTGGCCCGACTCGCTATCAATGGGATCAGGGTTACTTCCAGCAAGAGATATATCGAAGAATTAGCGCTGGGCTAGCCGAAAATCAAAGTTTATCAGAAGCCTGGTCTAAAATTCCTGAAAAATTAGCTTTTTATGATTATATCGGCAATAATCCGGCAAAAGGAGGATTATTCAGGGCAGGCTCAATGGATAACGGAGATGGAATAGCGGTTGGATGGTTAGGACACCCTATCTTTAGAGATAAAGAAGGCCGTGAGCTTTTTGTACGTCGTATGCCTACTTTTTTTGAAACATTTCCAGTCGTTTTGGTAGACGGCGATGGAATTGTTAGAGCTGATGTTCCTTTTAGAAGGGCAGAATCGAAGTATAGTGTTGAACAAGTAGGTGTAACCGTTGAGTTCTACGGCGGTGAACTCAATGGAGTCAGTTATAGTGATCCTGCTACTGTGAAAAAATATGCTAGACGCGCTCAATTGGGTGAAATTTTTGAATTAGATCGTGCGACTTTGAAATCCGATGGTGTTTTTCGTAGCAGTCCAAGGGGTTGGTTTACTTTTGGGCATGCTTCGTTTGCTTTGCTCTTCTTCTTCGGACACATTTGGCATGGTGCTAGAACCTTGTTCAGAGATGTTTTTGCTGGTATTGACCCAGATTTGGATGCTCAAGTAGAGTTTGGAGCATTCCAAAAACTTGGGGATCCAACTACAAGAAGACAGCCAGTCTGATACAGGACTGCTTTGGTATCTTTCCCCTCT